ATGCAACTGCGGGTACATGTGAAGAAATGATGAAAAGAGCGGTATTTGCCAGAGAATTGGGAGTTCCTATCGTAATGCATGACTACTTAACTGGGGGGTTCACCGCAAATACTAGCTTGGCTCATTATTGCCGCGACAATGGTCTACTTCTTCACATCCATCGCGCAATGCATGCAGTTATTGATAGACAGAAAAATCATGGTATGCATTTTCGTGTACTAGCTAAAGCATTACGTATGTCTGGTGGAGATCATGTTCACGGTGGTACAGTAGTGGGTAAACTGGAGGGGGAACGTGAGATGACTTTGGGTTTTGTTGATTTGTTACGTGATGATTTTATTGAAAAAGATCGAAGTCGTGGTATTTTTTTCACTCAAGACTGGGTCTCTATGCCAGGTGTTCTGCCCGTGGCTTCAGGGGGTATTCATGTTTGGCATATGCCTGCCCTAACCGAAATCTTTGGGGATGATTCCGTACTACAGTTCGGTGGAGGAACTTTAGGGCACCCTTGGGGAAATGCACCCGGTGCAGTAGCTAATCGGGTGGCTTTAGAAGCATGTGTACAAGCTCGTAATGAGGGACGCGATCTTGCTCGTGAAGGTAATGATATTATTCGTGAAGCTAGCAAATGGAGCCCTGAGCTAGCCGCTGCTTGTGAAATATGGAAAGAGATCACATTCGAGTTCGAGCCAGTGGATAAGCTAGATATATAGACAAAATAAGCGCGTATAATTCAGCAATTCCTGTTTGTTCTCCTAATTGATTGCAATGAAACTTGGCCCAATCTTTTCCTCAAAAAAAGAAAGATTGGGCCAAATCGGATAAAGAATAAACATCTTATACTAATACTATACTATGAACTATGAGGGTCTTTGTGTATTTACATATATCTTTTTTTATATGTACAGACCTTACGATATACAATACAATATACAAGTATATACAAAATCTAAACATAAGAAAATAAGATCGAAGGAAGACTAAACAACTTATCTATTCTATTATTTATTGTTGGAGCCATAGGCTGAATTATGGATCCTTGGGATTGGATTGGTGGATCCTTTTATATTCTTTAGTTTCAGGCCATAGATCAAGCCAAGGGAAGGATTCCTTATACCCCTATCCTGTATATTGTCTTTTTCGTTCCCTATTGTCTTTTTCGTTCCCTGTTGTAATATAAACTCATTTTCTTATTTGACTATATGACACGAGATTCTACGAGACGATAATTCATTTTTAATTTATGGGAAGAAACAACTATGTATCTTTTTGATGAGAATTGAAAGTTTTACATGAGAAAAACCTGTCTTTATACTTTATATATCATATATCTTTTTTTGAGGAAAAGATTCTATCATAATCTCTATTCATAATATTGAAATGATTCACCGGATTCCTCAAAAAGAGAATCTTTTCTTTTCAAGACTTGCTCGTTTTTCATTAACAATCTGAATTATTGGATCATATACTTCATTTGAATTCTGATGAGAAATAAAAAGAAAAAAAAATAGTAAAATGATTTTTTCTTCATCGAATGACTATTCATCTATTAGTATTAGGTTTTTATCAAATAGGGGGCAGAAAGAATCTATGGAAAAATGTTGGTTAAATTCTATGTTGTCTAACAAGAAGTTAGAACATAGATGTGGACTAAGTAAATCAATGGATGATAGTCTTGATGCTCTTGGACATACCAGTGGAAGTGAAGAAACTATTCTAAATGATGCGGAGAAAAAGATTCCTAGTTGGGATAGTTATAGTTTCAGTAATATTAATTATCTAAATTATTTATTTGATAACAGGAATATTTGGAGTTTGATCTCTGATCATACTTTTTTAGTTAGAAATAGTAATGGTGACACTTATTCTGTATATTTTGATATTGAAAATCAGATTTTTGATATTGACAATGCTAGTTTGAGTGAACTAGAGATTCTTTTTTCTAGTTATTTGAATAGTGGGTCTAATAGTAGTAATTACTACTATTATTATTCCATGTATGATACTCAATCTAATTGGAATAATCACATTAATAGTTGCATTGATAGTTATCTTCATTTTGAAATCAATAGTGACATTTACAGTGGTATCGACAGTTACATTTTTAGTTTCATTTGTACGGAAAATATAAGTAGTATTGAAAGTGGAAATTCTAGTATCAAAACTAGTAGTAGTTCTTTCAATAGAATAGAAAGATCTAATGATTTCGATATAAATACAAAATACAAACAGTTATGGGTTCAATGTGAGAATTGTTATGGATTAAATTATAAAAAATTTTTTAGTTCAAAAATGAATATTTGTGAACACTGCGGATATCATTTGAAAATGAGTAGTTCAGATAGAATCGAACTCTTTATAGATCCTGGCACTTGGGAACCTATGGATGAAGATATGGTTTCTATGGACCCCATTGAATTTCATTCAGAGGAAGAACCTTATATAGATCGCATCTCTTTTTATCAAATAAAAACGGGTTTAACTGAAGCTGTTCAAACGGGCGTAGGTCAACTAAATAGTATTCCCATAGCAATGGGAATTATGGATTTTCAGTTTATGGGAGGTAGTATGGGATCCGTAGTAGGTGAGAAAATCACCCGTTTGATCGAGTATGCTACTAATCGATCTCTACCTGTCATTATTGTGTGTGCTTCTGGAGGAGCACGCATGCAAGAAGGGAGTTTGAGCTTGATGCAAATGGCTAAAATATCTTCTGCTTTATATGATTATCAATTAAATAAAAAGTTATTCTATGTATCAATCCTTACATCTCCTACAACTGGCGGAGTTACAGCAAGTTTTGGTATGTTGGGAGATATCATTATTGCTGAACCTAATGCCTACATTGCGTTTGCGGGTAAAAGAGTAATTGAACAAACATTGAAAAAGACAGTACCCGACGGTTCACAGGTAGCTGAGTATTTATTCGATAAGGGCTTATTCGACCCAATCGTACCACGTAATCCTTTAAAAGGTGTTCTGAATGAGTTATTTCAGCTACATGGTTTCCTTCCCTTGAATCAAGATTCAAAATAAAAGATTGAAATTCTTCATTTTCAAATGGAAGTATAGCACTAGCTTCAGTTATTTTTATTTGTAGCGCATACGCATTTAGTTCATTATAATGAAAAAAAAATAAAACTAAGAAGATGGTATTTTCTTTGGAGACATCCGTTATAAATGTAGTAAGAGTTAGAAGTTTTGGATAATGACTTTTTGACCCGGATCCCTTTTTTATTCTACCTCTCTTCCTGATTAGGAATAAGCATCCCTCTATTGACAAGATAAAAAAGAATTTCTTTCTCCTTCCGAGAAATCCGGGAAATAAAAATAAATTTCTCCGTCCTTTTGACATATTCATATATAGAACAACGAAAAATAGATAAAAAAAGATATCGAAAAAATGAAAAGAAAATATTAAATAAAAAGAAATAAGAAATCTCAAATCAAAGAAAGAAAATAGAAATATTCAAATAACAAATAATAAGAATACAGAAGTTCTTTCTATTTAGCGAAAATCCCCGTTTTTCACTAGGAATCCCTGTTTGTTGGATAAGATTGGTTAAAGTCGGGAACTCATAAGAAACTCTTTTCTATCTTTCCTTTCAAAGAAAAAAAGGTGTTTTGATGAAAGGAAAGATAGAAAGACGATGAAGATAAAGATGGGAGAAGAAGAATCCAATTTCTTAAAGCGGATTCTCATAAATATTCGTGTAGAAAGAGGAATAGGTACACTTCATTGAGTTCTACATTCGTTATTGGTTATGAAATATTTCATATTAATATTATCTTAATATTCTATCTAATAGATAGACTTATCATAAGATATATTTATAATTATAATAGGTACAAATATGAAATTGAGGTACCCATTCTATGATAGATTTTAACCTTCCCTCTATTTTTGTTCCTGTAGTGGCCCTAGTTTTTCCGGCAATCGCAATGGCTTCTTTATCTCTTTATGTCCAAAGAAATAAGATTGTCTAAATATGATGGGACCAAATCTCATCAATTTATTTCAAAACTGGATCATCATACAGATACTTTTTTAATGTAATATGGTAGGATATATGATATGTGGCTTTTCCGAAAACAAATGGAAGAGTTGTTTTGTTATGTATGCCGATGCATAATATACGCATTAATGCATGTATATGCGGTTATAGCTTAATCAATTAAATGATTAAATTCAAAATGATCAGCAAATCTTTTTTGAAAAATATTTGAAATAGAAACTAAATTTATCTAACCAATTATTCCTAAGAGTTCCTGTCGGAATGCTGCTAGTTGATGAAAGTTACTTCGGGATCAAGCAATAAAAGTCGAGTCAAATCCTTTTGGATTATTCTCTCAATTCCAATCGAATGCAACTGGATCTAGTATAGTATGAACTGGCGATCAGAACATATATGGATAGAACTTATAACAGGGTCTCGAAAAACAAGTAATTTTTGCTGGGCCTTTATCCTTTTTTTAGGTTCACTAGGATTCTTAGTGGTTGGAACTTCCAGTTATCTTGGTAAAAATATGATATCCGTATTTCCTTATCAGCAAATTCTTTTTTTCCCACAAGGGATCGTGATGTCTTTTTATGGGATCGCAGGTCTATTCATTAGTTCTTATTTGTGGTGCACAATTTCATGGAATGTAGGTAGTGGTTATGACCAATTCGATAGAAAAGAAGGGATAATGTCCCTTTTTCGTTGGGGATTTCCTGGAAGAAATCGTCGCGTCTTCCTTCGTTTCTTTCTGAAAGATATCCAATCAATCAGAATGGAGGTGAGAGAGGGTCTTTTTCCTCGCCGTGTTCTTTATATGGAAGTCAGGGGCCAAGGAGCTATTCCCTTGACCCGTACCGATGAGAATTTGACTCCACGAGAAATTGAACAAAAAGCTGCCGAATTGGCCTATTTCTTGCGCGTACCCATTGAAGTATTTTGAAATGAACTGAAGAATAAATCTCAGCATGAGAGAAGGAACTTAATACATCTCAAAAGCAGGAGGACGTATATGGAACAATATTAATAAAATCTAATATAACTAATCAAAAATATAACTAATCAAATAGAATATATTAAAAAAAAATATATGAAGGAGAATAGAAACTATTTTGTATACGCATACACATGGTGTCCAGCTTCACTCTTTATACTAGTAAAAGGTCTAATAATTATAGATTCATCAAATATCCTAACATGTCTTTTGTTTTCGTAAAAAATAATTCCTCTTTTTAGGCCTTTGAATTGATACCCTATCCCCGCGCTGCGGTTAGACAGTGAAATCTTTCGAATTCAAAATAGAAATAAAAGAATTAAAGGATCCGGTTCCGGTAGGGTTCGTCTTTAAATCCAAATTCTATTCGTTAGTTCAAATGGGTTTTCGAGTCTTCATCGAAAGGAATAAATGAAGGGAAAATTGGTTACAATTTGCCTAATTGTGATCTCTGGAATATGGAAATAATATTTACTTCTTTTTTTTTTCATTTTAAAAGGGCCCTTCTTCTATGTTCTATTCTAGATTATTCTAGATCCAAAGACTCAATTCTTACACAAAAACAAAAATAGGAAAAGATCCATAGGTTCGATACCTTATTCTTGTTTTCTTGTTAGAGTTATAGGCTCTTGTTATATAATTCGTGCTTCATAGAAATCTCAGATAGAATCGACAAATGAAACAGGTTCATTAACAATTCACATCATGGATACAGAATGAAAAAAAAGAAAGCATTGGCTTCCCTCCCATATCTTGTGTCTATACTCTTTTTGCCCTGGTGGATTTCTCTCTCATTTAATAAATGTCTAGAAACTTGGGTTATTAATTGGTGGAATACCAGGCAATCCGAAATCCTTTTGAATGATATTCAAGAGAAAAATGTTCTAGAAAAATTTATGGAATTAGAAGAACTATTCCTGTTGGACGAGATGATAAAGGAGTACTCGGAGACACATATGCAAAGGATTCGTATAGGAATGCACAAGGAAACAATACAATTGGTCCAAAAACACAATGAATCTCATTTCCATATCATTTTGCATTTCTCTACAAATCTAATCTGTTTCGCTATTCTAAGTGGTTATTTTTTTCTGGGTAATGAAGAACTTTTCATTCTAAATTCTTGGATTCAGGAATTTCTCTATAACTTAAGTGATACAATCAAAGCTTTTTCGATTCTTTTAGTTACTGATTTATGGATCGGATTTCACTCGACCCATGGTTGGGAACTAATGATTGGTTCGATCTACAGCGATTTTGGATTGGCTCAGAATGATCAGATTATATCTGGTCTTGTTTCCACTTTTCCAGTGATTCTAGATACAATTGTGAAATATTGGATTTTCCATTTTTTAAATCGTGTATCTCCTTCGCTTGTAGTAATTTATCATTCAATGAATGAATGAAGAATTTATTAGATCTTTTTCTTTATACTTCTACCTTATTTACTTCAAGGTATTCTTACTATAGTACAATTCTTTCAGTACAATCAATACAATGGCAAACTTGTGGATAGGGAATTCTACTAGATACCTATCAAATTTATTGTAGAAATTCCGGGGATCAATGATTGGACCATGCAAAATAGAAATACTTTTTCTTGGGTAAAAGAACAGATGACTCGATCCATTTATGTATCGATCATGATATATGTAATAACTCGAGCATCTATTTCAAATGCATATCCCATTTTTGCACAGCAGGTTTATGAAAATCCACGAGAAGCAACTGGACGAATTGTATGTGCCAATTGCCATTTAGCTAATAAGCCCGTGGATATTGAAGTTCCGCAAGCTGTACTTCCTGATACTGTATTTGAAGCAGTTGTTCGAATTCCTTATGATATGCAACTGAAACAAGTTCTTGCTAATGGTAAAAAAGGAGCTTTGAATGTAGGAGCTGTTCTTATTTTACCCGAGGGATTCGAATTAGCCCCCCCTGATCGTATTTCTCCCGAAATGAAAGAAAAGATGGGCAATCTTTCTTTTCAGTGTTATCGTCCTAATAAAAGAAATATTCTTGTGATAGGTCCTGTTCCCGGTCAGAAATATAGTGAAATCGTCTTTCCTATTCTTTCCCCCGACCCTGCGACGAAAAAAGACGTTCACTTCTTAAAATATCCCATATATGTAGGTGGGAACAGAGGAAGGGGTCAGATTTATCCTGATGGTAGCAAGAGTAACAATACAGTTTATAATGCTACATCTGCTGGTATAGTAAGCAGAATAGCACGTAAAGAAAAGGGGGGATATGAAATATCCATAGTTGATGCATCAGAAGGACGTCAAGTGGTTGATATTATACCTCCAGGACCAGAACTTCTTGTTTCAGAAGGTGAATCCATCAAGCTTGATCAGCCATTAACAAGTAATCCAAATATAGGAGGGTTTGGTCAGGGAGACGCGGAAATAGTGCTTCAAGATCCATTACGAGTCCAAGGCCTTCTGTTCTTCTTGGCATCTGTGATTTTAGCACAAATCTTTTTGGTTCTGAAAAAGAAACAGTTTG